AACGCGCTACCAAACTGCGCTACATCCCTTTTTACATTGTTGTACAATGTTATTGTACAAAAGCCCTGTCTTGTTTTCCATATCATTATTTTTTTCTTTCTTTATCCATAAAAAAAAAAGATCTTCTTTTTGGTCTTATATAATCTTATATACTTATATAATCTTATATAAATAGAATATATACATCGTAAATAAAAAAAAATAAGAACTTTTTATCAGAAATGCTCAAAGAAGGAATCTCTCATCTTTTTTTTAGAACAATTAAATCTTATGCATCGACTCATTGTACATATATATTTTTAGTTAGGAATTTTGCCTAAAAAAACAAATGATTCCTAAATACAGCATACGATCCTATATGTATTAAAATAAAGAAATAAAGAAGGAGGATTTTCAATGCGAGATATAAAAACATATCTCTCCGTCGCACCTGTGCTAAGTACGCTATGGTTTGGGGCTTTAGCAGGTTTATTGATAGAAATTAATCGTTTATTCCCGGATGCCTTATCCTTTTAATTCTAGTTATTGCTATCGGACGAAATAACTAAAATTAAAGATACAGAAAATTAGGAGGAATTTTTCCCTCTACGTATTATCTTTTTCGATTATATAGATTATATATTATATAGATTATATACTAGAGGAAAGAAAAATAATAATAAAATAAAAATGTATTGATCCTCAGCATCGTATGAAGTGGGTCATCGAAATATAGGTCTAGGGTAGTCCTTTCGATTCGAATAGAAGATACTTAAATGAAATACTAGGATAAGAATAATTGATATTTAGATAAAATTGGCTTATTTCATTATTACATTATAACGAAAGCTTTCGTTATAATGTAATTTTAAGTTACTAATAACTTTTACTTATTTTTTAATTTTATGTTCTTTTCTTCTAGAAGAGTTGAATCAATCCAAAATCCACGGAAAGGGGGTTCATGGCGAAGGGTAAAGATATTAGAGGACGAGTTATTTTGGAATGCACTAGTTGTACTCGAAAAGGTGATAATAAGGAATTACCGGGCATTTCTAGATATATTACTCAAAAGAATCGACATAATACGCCCAGTCGATTAGAATTAAGAAAATTTTGTCGTTATTGTTACAAGCATACAATTCATGGGGAAATAAAGAAATAGATTGAACGGAACGTGTAAGTAATCCCTTAGTAATTTAAGAAGTATAATAACATGTATATATATATAATAATATAATAACATGTATATAATAAAACATGTATATAATAATATATATACAAATAACAACTAATATATAAAAATAACAAATAAAATACATACAAATAAAATCCTATTTTTGCATTTCTTTCTGATCGGACAGAAATAGGATTTTAGGAATAAGGAATAAACCATGGATAAATCCAAGCAACCTTTTCATAAATCTAAGCGATCTTTTCGTAGGCGTTTGCCCCCAATAGGATCGGGGGATCGAATTGATTATAGAAACATGAGTTTAATTAGTCGATTTATTAGTGAACAAGGCAAAATATTATCTAGACGAGTAAATAGATTGACCTTGAAACAACAACGATTAATTACTATTGCTATAAAGCAAGCTCGTATTTTATCTTTGTTACCTTTCCTTAATAATGAGAAACAATTTGAGAGAGCAGAGTCGGTTCCTAGAAATACTGGTCTTAAAACCAGAAATAAATAGGTATACTATATTCTTAAAATTTATAAATTAATTCAAAACTTCAATCGAAACTTAAGATGAATGTTTTGTTCGAAAAAAGCGTACAATAAAAATTGTTCCAAAAAATGGGAAAATAAGAATTTTTTTTTCATGAAAACATGTTTCCTCATTCCTACTACTTATTTATCTTTATTTTTAGTTTATTCTTATTAGATCTTCCCGGAGTTCATTCTCCGGGGAATTTTTTTAATAATTTCCGTATATTACTTTAGAATCTTTTTTATTTCATGATCTTATTTTATTGGAAATAATATAAAGACAATTTTTGTTTGATATAGCTATTTGCGCAAGTATTTTACGATTAAGAAGTAATTGCCTTTTGTATAGATCATGTATTAATCGACTATAACTATAAGATAATTCATTCTCACGAGTTACCGCATTTATACGAGTGATCCATAAACTACGAAAATCTCTCTTTTTCCTTCCTCTATCTCGATGCGCGGAAACCAGTGCTTTAAGTTTTTGTTGAGTAATAGTTCGAGTAAGTCTTGAATGAGCCCCTCGAAAAGTTGATGCAAATAAGCGAATTTTTGTTCGACGTCTCCGAGCTATATATCCTCGTCTAACTCTGGTCATTGAATCAAATTAAACTTTGCTGAATAACTAATTGATTTCTGTTCTTTCAGTCATTCTTTTCCCTTCTCTCAATTTTTTAATAACAAAACGGATTATTCCAATATATAAAATATAAATTCCAATGGCTTTTGCTGCGATAACCTTCCCAACCACGATTTTTTATCTCAGGTATTTCATCATTTCATCTGTAAATAAGAAATTTCACCGATACTACACCGATACTAAACTAAATAAAAACTAAATAAAAAATAAATAGTGGGTTCCATCGTTTCTATGGTTACTTCTTAAACGGTGAGGTTCTCTCTATACACCGGAGCCCCTTTCTTCATTTAATCCATGTTATTGGTAACTTGTACAGTTCACACTTTTTGGCTCTACCCATAAATTATATAATAATAGGTCTTTTCACAATAAGAGCTATCCATACAGTGACGGCATTTAATTATGAAAGTTGGCTAGGTAGCTAACCCTGTTAGTCCGTTATTTCAAGAATAGGAGCATACTCTTTCTGCTTCTTAAGTGCAATTTCCCCAGCTTAGTGGATAACTATTTGATTTGCTACCAACGGGGAATTTTTTCTCATCCCAAATGGAGACGATTGGATTTGCACCAATGGAAACCATAAATTCCATCCACAATGGAGGTATCCTCATTTTTGTTTAGATGGTAAGTAAAGTCAGTAGTCTTTTTCTACTCTATCTATTCTATTCATTGATACTTCATTGATACTGGAAAAATTATCTCGTTTTCCTTGTTCGAGCTCATGATTTGAACGAGTCGCACATACACCCTAGTACATGTTCCTCGACGCTGAGGGCATCCTCGAAGAGCGGGGGATTTTGTAACATTTCTGATTGGCTGTCTTGTCTTTCTAATAAGTTGTTTAATAGTTGGCATCTTTGATCTATATATTATGAAATTTGAATGGGCTGGTTTAGATCCATCTTAACCTAATGATTCTTAATTATTTCTATGCAATTGAATGAATATTTTACCGCCGTAAATAAATATCAAATCATGAAAAATTTCAATTATGGTTTGAAATTCATGACTTTACGAAAAATCGCCAGTATTTTCGACCGCTACAAGATCAACAATGCCATAAGCTTGGGCTTCCGTTGCTGACATAAAAACATCTCTTTCCATGTCTTCGGATATAATCCATAAAGGGTTTCCTGTTCTTTGCACGTAAACCTTTGTGAGGGTTTCGCGAAGTTTTAATAGTTCTTCCGCTTCCAGGATAAATTCCCCCGCTTGTGCTTCATAAAAAGAACTCGCGGGTTGGTGAATCATAACCCTGATGATATAACATCATGAAAGGTTCTTCTATCTCACATAATTGAGGATAATAAGACGAAGATAGAATTCGAACAACCGTACGGGCATTTTTTTGCATTGCATACGGCTCTGCAATGGCATTTTCTTTTATCTTCTTTTTGTCGAAGAAAAGACAAACAGAATATAAAGAATCATTTGATTCAGATTGTTGAATAATCCATTTACCACCCTTCCTTTCGTATTCCTTATTAATAGGAGTTAAAAAATACTATGATGGTTCCGTTGCTTTCTATATTTATCTTATGTGTGATTTAGCAATCCCAAAGTTTTTTTGATCGGATCAAAGAAAAAAGGATCTTTTTCATTTTCTTACTCTTTTTTTTTTTTGCAGAAAAAAATAGAAATATCACAAAGATACTTTTGGTGTTTAAGAAAAATGGTTTGTGACACTGAAAAGGTTCTTTGACATTTGACAACATAATATCAAAGATCAAATAGGAAATAACCCTTTTTTTCATACTACTATTTCGATACATAATCTTGTTTTATTAAAAAAAAAAAAAAAAAAATAAAAAAAGTTTTGGTTTGTTCATATCGAATTTTAAATGCCATGCTATTATTGCTTATCGATATGGCGAAGGCATAGTCTTTTTCTTTTTTCTCAAATCAAATAAAAAACACATTGGCGCCAAGCGTGAGGGAATGCTAGACGTTTGGTAATTTCCCCCCCAACCAGAATGAAAGATCCCATTGAAGCGGCTAGTCCCATGCAGATTGTATGTACCTCTGGTGGGACAAATTGCATAGTATCATAAATGGCTATTCCGGGTATTACCCATCCTCCGGGGGAGTTTATAAACAAATAAAGATCCTTAGTATCATCTTCTATACTAAGATATACCATAAGACCAACAAGTTGATTCGAGATCTCGCTATCAACCTCTTGTCCTAAAAAAAGTAATCTTTCTCGATAAAGTCGGTTGATTAGGATAAAAGGGTATCCCTTAGAAACCGTACAGGCACCTTTGGACGCATACGGTTCAAAAAAAAAATCAATGTGTCGATTCCAGTTCTATTTCTTTTTTTGTACGCGTTTTTTTCTAATGAGAGGACTTTTTCTTCGAATTTTCACCACTTTTGCCGCCTTCCCTCGAAAAAAATCATAAACTTATTGAACTAACCTTTCATTGATGTATTATTTCATCGAGATTTAAATTCCGATGTTATTTTCTTGTTCCTGAACGGGCCCCTTCTTTTTTTTTTTTTTTAGGTTCATGTTCTACTCCGGGTAAAGATCTGTCCGAATTCCATTTGCACATATAGGTCAAACAATATCAGTACCACTCACTTCTTTTTGTTTTTGTAACACGTTTCATATCTTTTGCTAAACTAAATGATTCCTTTTAGATAGATTTACCATGCTACTCCATGAATTACTAGTTTTATACCATGGATTGATAGTTTTATATAACTCTTATGGTATAAAATTTTATATAACTCTTATGGTATAAAAATAATTATGATATAAGCTCATATCATATATATAGAATATTAACCATTTGGTATTTTCTGAACGAAGCCTGAATACTTTATAATCGAACCATAAATTTTTCTAATTTAAATGATTTATTCCCAAAATAAATTGATCTCATTGTACTTCGCGCTTCGAATTCTTGATGGTTCAATCCATTTTTTCTCGGGCGAAACATAAGATATCTCGATCGGGGGAGAGAACGGGTAAATCCCATATGACCCAATATGTCTGACAAGTCGCACTATACGTCAACCCAAACTGCATCTTCCTCTCCAGGACTCCGAAAAGGTACTTTTGGAACACCAATGGGCATTAAATAAAAAAAAAATGGAAGTACTTTACTTTGATGTGGAAACGTAATAATGAGTTTAGTGCTTTTCTAATTTATATTTCGGTTTATGTTATCATATAGAAAAAGAAGACGCAAAAGCAAAATTCTTATGAGCATTCTGTTGGAACGAGTAACAAGTGCATAAATACTTGTTCTTCAAAAAAGAAACCAACCCACCATTGCGTATTGCTACTTATCGGGTATAGAATAGATCTGCTTCCAGTTTTTCCCACGAACGGAATTGTTCCATTTTTTCGAATGGAACGAAATAAATATTAACCTTGCTAATAGATAATCTACTGAAATTCGTTACTATAGTTTCATTTTTTGCAATGCGATAAAGTTACATAGTGTCTATTTATCTTTGATAAAGAAGAGGTATTTCCATGGGTTTGCCTTGGTATCGTGTTCATACCGTCGTATTGAATGATCCCGGTCGGTTGCTTTCTGTCCATATAATGCATACCGCTTTAGTTTCTGGTTGGGCTGGTTCAATGGCTCTATATGAATTAGCGGTTTTTGATCCTTCTGACCCTGTTCTTGATCCAATGTGGAGACAGGGTATGTTCGTTATACCCTTCATGACTCGTTTAGGAATAACCAATTCATGGGGTGGTTGGAGTATTACAGGAGGGACTGTAGCGAATCCGGGTATTTGGAGTTATGAAGGTGTGGCAGGGGCACATATTGTGTTTTCTGGCTTGTGCTTTTTGGCAGCTATCTGGCATTGGGTTTATTGGGACCTAGAAATATTCTCTGATGAACGTACAGGAAAACCCTCTTTAGATTTACCAAAAATCTTCGGAATTCATTTATTTCTATCGGGGTTGGCTTGCTTCGGTTTTGGCGCATTTCATGTAACAGGATTGTATGGTCCTGGAATATGGGTATCGGATCCTTATGGACTAACAGGAAAAGTGCAATCCATAAATCCGGCCTGGGGCGCGGAAGGCTTTGATCCTTTTGTTCCAGGAGGAATAGCTTCTCATCATATTGCAGCGGGAACGTTGGGCATATTAGCGGGCCTATTCCATCTTAGTGTCCGTCCACCTCAGCGTTTATACAAAGGATTACGTATGGGAAATATTGAAACAGTACTTTCCAGTAGTATCGCCGCTGTCTTTTTTGCAGCTTTCGTTGTTGCTGGAACTATGTGGTATGGTTCGGCAACTACTCCGATCGAATTATTTGGTCCTACTCGTTATCAGTGGGATCAGGGATATTTCCAGCAAGAAATATATCGAAGAGTTGGCACTGGGCTAGCCGAAAATCTTAGTTTATCAGAAGCTTGGTCGAAAATTCCCGAAAAATTGGCTTTTTATGATTACATCGGTAATAATCCGGCAAAAGGGGGCTTATTCAGAGCGGGTTCCATGGACAACGGAGATGGAATAGCTGTTGGGTGGTTAGGGCATCCCCTCTTTAGAGATAAAGAAGGACATGAACTTTTTGTACGTCGTATGCCTACTTTTTTTGAAACATTTCCGGTAGTTTTGGTAGATGAAGACGGAATTGTGAGAGCCGACGTTCCTTTTAGAAGGGCGGAGTCGAAGTATAGTGTCGAACAGGTAGGTGTAACTGTTGAGTTCTATGGTGGCGAACTTAATGGAGTCAGTTATAGTGATCCCGCTACTGTCAAAAAATATGCTAGACGTGCTCAATTAGGTGAAATTTTTGAGTTGGACCGTGCTACTTTGAAATCCGATGGCGTTTTTCGTAGCAGTCCAAGGGGATGGTTTACTTTTGGGCATGCCACATTTGCTTTGCTCTTCTTTTTTGGACACATTTGGCATGGTGCTAGAACCTTGTTTCGAGATGTTTTTGCTGGTATTGATCCTGATTTGGATGCTCAAGTCGAATTTGGAGCATTCCAAAAACTTGGGGATCCTACTACAAAAAGACAGGCAGTCTGATCTCCAACAGAACAGGGCTTTTTGGTCTCTATTTTGTTTTTTACTTTATCTAAGTTGTAGGGTCCCGGGTAAATTTGGAATTCCTATTTTTTCTTTGCCTCTTTTCCATTTCTTTATCTGATAATCCCATACAAAATGAATAGGTGTGGAAGCTATAATTGTAAACCACAATCGAATCTATGGAAGCCTTGGTTTATACATTTCTATTAGTCTCTACTTTAGGAATAATTTTTTTCGCTATATTTTTTCGAGAGCCGCCTAAGGTTCCTACTAAAAAAGTTAAATGACTTTTCATTATCTCAATTTCAATTGAAGTAATGAGCCTCCCATATTGGGAGGCTCATTACTTCAATCAATTAGTCCCCGTGTTCCTCGAATGGATCTCTTAATTGTTGAGAGGGTTGCCCAAAAGCAGTATATAAGGCATACCCCGTAAAGCTTACAAGTAAACCAGATATGGAGATGGCGACTAGGGTTGCTGTTTCCATTATTAGATAATTTCAAGATCACGATGGATCCACAACTATAATATAATAAGATCATTTATTTACAACTACAACAAAATAGTATACAAAGTCAACAGATCTCAACCAATGAAATAAGATTTATGGCTACGCAAACCGTTGAGGGTAGTTCTAAGTCTGGGCCAAGACGAACAACTGTAGGTAATTTATTAAAACCATTAAATTCGGAATATGGTAAAGTAGCACCAGGATGGGGGACTACCCCGTTTATGGGAGTTGCTATGGCTCTATTTGCAATATTCTTATCTATTATTTTGGAAATCTATAATTCTTCCGTTTTATTGGATGGAATTTCAATGAATTAAATTAGGTTTCTAAGACTCATGAAGTTCTATTAAAAAAAATTAGTGGAACTTAGATTTCTAGGCCGTTCTGGTAGTTCGACCGTGAAATTCCTTTGTTTCGGTATTTCCGGAATATGAGTGTGTGACTTGTTAGAATTGATCCTACTTATAGTACAGAGAATAGGTCTGTCATCTTGATTTGATAGAGATGATTCTACCTCGTCGGATATTTCTATTTATGCTAATATCTGGAACACGAAAGGGGTTTCTAGAGTAAATCAAGAAAAAAAATATTAGAACTATGATTCATACCTACTATTTATTCATACCTCGTAACCGGATTAAAAAAAATTCAAAAAGGGGAAAGACTTTTAGTAAATCAAACCTTTTTTCTTCCTTTAAAATAATGCGCTTGACTTTGACTGAAGGTCCACTTTTTTTTGTTAAGTTATCACATTTATACTAGTTATTGAATAAGTAATGATCAAATGGTTCTTACTCAGAGAACTTTTAAGCTTTGTTTTTAGCTAAATCATCGTGGTTTTTATATTATGAATCTGAAGTTTCAATTGATTTTTAGGGTCTCAACAAGAGAATTCCTATCAATAGTAAAACAATACTTAGTTTTACTTACACAAAAAAAATAACAAATAAATAGAAAAGATAGGAGAAAAGAAGACTCAAGAGGCCTAATCTAAACTATAGACGAGCTGACTTGATATTGGCATTATCATCACAAAGAAAAGATTCCGGATTTTTTTCTTCATATCTTTGGGACAGTTGGAATCAAGTTTCTAACTAAGAAGTTCCCCATTTTCTATTAACTATCCGTTAAAACCAGTATTTCTATGTTTTTGCTTGAGCCGTACGAAATGAAATTTTCCTATACGGTTCTCAGGGGGGGTCGTTTTTATCTATCTCAATAAAGTATATGATTGGTTCGAAGAACGTCTAGAGATTCAGGCGATTGCAGATGATATAACTAGTAAATATGTTCCTCCTCATGTCAACATATTTTATTGTCTAGGGGGAATCACACTCACTTGTTTTTTAGTACAAGTAGCTACAGGTTTTGCTATGACTTTTTACTATCGTCCAACCGTTACGGAGGCGTTTTCCTCTGTTCAATACATAATGACTGAGGCAAACTTTGGTTGGTTAATTCGATCTGTTCATCGATGGTCGGCAAGTATGATGGTTCTAATGATGATTTTGCACGTATTTCGTGTATATCTCACGGGTGGATTTAAAAAACCTCGCGAATTAACTTGGGTTACAGGTGTTGTTCTGGGTGTATTGACTGCATCTTTTGGTGTAACAGGTTATTCCTTACCTCGGGACCAAATCGGTTATTGGGCAGTAAAAATTGTGACAGGCGTACCCGACGCTATTCCTGTAATAGGATCACCTTTGGTAGAATTGTTACGTGGAAGTGCTAGTGTAGGTCAATCCACTTTAACCCGTTTTTATAGTTTACATACTTTTGTATTGCCTCTTCTTACTTCCGTATTTATGTTAATGCATTTCCCAATGATACGTAAGCAAGGTATTTCAGGTCCTTTATAAGGATCCTTTATTTTATAAATATAAAAAAATATAAAAAGACAGATCATAGATATTTCTAATTAATCATATATGGTTTAGGAAAGGCAAAATTTTATTTCATTGCTATAAATGTGGATTATTCAAAAGAATAAAACATGTTATTTGGATATTTCTCTTCAACTCTTGAAGTATTCGATTTTTTATTTGATACTTTGATACAACATAGTTGAAGTTAATTCTACGAAGATGAAATGGATTATGGGAGTGTGTGACTTGAACTATTGATGGAGCCATGTGGATATATAATTTTATCCGTCACATTGGAAATCACAATTAAATGTGTCTCCGCATCCAATCAACACGTAAGTCTCCTTACATATACAAGGATAGGCTGGTTCGTTTAAGGAGAGGTTTTTCTATGATCTCCATGTCATCCATGAACAGGCTTCGTAAGATCCCGTAAAATAAGTGATTCCATATGATCCAAATTATGTTTATTACACTTCACTTATTTATAGTATGGAAATGTATTCATTTCCTTTGCATGGATCCAGATCTATAATACTATCGGAGTGAAATAGGAGATCTAAGGAAGAACAGAGGCTATATTTTCTTAGTAACAAGTAAATCTTTTGTATGGTAAAAAGATTCGAGATATTATATGAATCGACACCAATTACAAATCATGAGACAATCCAAAAAGCACTTGATCATGATCAAGTTTATACGCCCACTTGGATATTGAACATTTAGTAACTTAATTTCGAATGAAGAGTTACAACTCTATAAAAGAAAATGCGTCTTTTCTTACATGAAGTCTTTATATCTGTGTAAATATGGACAAAATCCTTTTTTATAGGGATCTTTTTTTGGCATTCCTTTGATTTTTGTTCGAGCCGGATGATGAAAAATTATCATGTCCGGTTCCTTCGGGGGATGGATTTGCAAGAATTCACCTATCCCAATAACAAAGAAACCTGATTTGAATGATCCTGTATTAAGAGCTAAATTGGCTAAGGGGATGGGACATAATTATTATGGAGAACCCGCATGGCCCAATGATCTTTTATATATTTTTCCAGTAGTAATTCTAGGTACTATAGCATGTAACGTGGGTTTAGCAGTTTTAGAGCCCTCAATGAGTGGCGAACCAGCGGATCCATTTGCAACTCCTTTAGAAATATTACCTGAATGGTACTTCTTTCCTGTATTTCAAATACTTCGCACAGTACCAAATAAGTTATTAGGTGTTCTTTTAATGGCTTCAGTACCACTAGGATTGTTGACAGTACCCTTTTTGGAGAATGTCAATAAATTCCAAAACCCATTTCGCCGTCCAGTAGCTACAACAGTGTTTTTAATTGGTACTGCGGTAGCACTTTGGTTAGGCATTGGAGCAACATTACCTATTGATAAATCTCTGACTTTAGGTCTTTTTTAAATTGACTTAATCCTGATATGGAATAGGTATCTAGGGAATAATTCTTTCAAAGTGAATTTTCCCTAGATACATTCCATTTTATTTGTATTTTATTATCAACGAATTCTGCAAATCTATAATATATTATATGGGTTGTGCTGAAACCATAAAAATAAATAAAAAAGATGAAGTAATTGCAATGGATTTAAACTGAGAACTTATTCTTAGGTAAATTTCTTAGGTAAATCAATTGCAAAACGCTTCTGTAGAATGCTCAATATCTGGTTTACATCTTCTGTGCGAAAATACGCAATTCTCATAAGATCCTCTTGACTGTTACTCAAAAGGTCCAATAATGTATGTATATTGGACCTTTTGAGACAATTATAGGTCCTGGAAGGCAATTCTGATTGGTCAATAAAAATATATTTCCATGCGGTTCCTTTTTTGTTTTTCTTTAGCTTATATAATTCATTATGAAAAGTAAAAAGGGGTAAAGTGAATTTGTTTTTATTTTCTTGTAAATGAAAGTTTTCTTCCTCCGCGTGTAGAAAAGGAATAAATAAATCAATCAAATTACGAGAAGCCTCGTGAAGTGCTTCTTTTGGAGTTAAACTCCCATTTGTCCATATTTCGAGAAAAAGGATCTCTTGTTTTTCATTCCCATTCCCATAAGAATAAATACTATGATTCACATTTCGAACAGGCATAGATACAGCATCTATAGGATAACTTCCATCTTGAGAGTTTTTTTTGGATTTTATATGATATCCGCGACCTCTTTTTATTTGTAATCCAATATATAAATCAATGGGTTCCGTCAAATTAGCTATATGCTGTGTAGTGTCAATTATTTCTACAGAAGGCGGTGAGATGATATCTTGAGCAGTTATGCTTTTTGGACCTTTGACGCAAATGGATGCGTCTCGAACCCCATACAGATTACTTCTCAATACAATTTCTTTCAAATTCATTAAAATTTCATATATGGATTCTTCAATACCCATTATCGTCGAATATTCATGTGGTACCTTTTCAAATTTTGCACTTGTAATACACGTCCCTTCTATTTCTCCAAGCAAAATTCTTCGCATGGCAATTCCTATAGTATCCGCTTGACCTTTCTTAAGTGGAGACAGAATGAAACGTCCATAATAAAGACGTTTACTGTCTATTCTCGATTCAACACACTTCCATTGTAGTGTTCGATTGGATCCTGCTATTTCCTCTCGAACCATACTAATATTTTATTTTAAAATAAATTGGTGAATCATTTATTTCTCTTGAAATACGTTTAATTTTTATTTTTATACACGCCTTTTTTTAGGGGGTCTACATCCATTATGTGGCATAGGAGTTACATCACGTACGAAACTTAATAGTATACCACTTCTACGAATGGCTCGTAGCGCTGCATCTCTTCCAAGCCCAGGACCTTTTATCATGACTTCTGCTCGTTGCATACCTTGGTCAATTACGGTATGAATAGCATTTAAGGCGGCTTCTTGGGCAGCAAAAGGTGTCCCCCTTCTTGTGCCCTTGAATCCCGAAGTACCCGCCGAGGACCAAGAAACTACCCGACCCCGTACATCTGTAACAGTTACAATAGTATTGTTGAAACTCGCTTGAATATGAATAACACCTTTTGGTATTCTACGTCTATTTTTACGTAAACCAACACGACCGTTCCTACGTGAACCGATTTTTTGGATAGGTTTTGTCATATTTTATCATCTCATAAATTAAATATGATTCAGAAATATACGGAAATATCCATTTCATGTTTTGACCCTTTTTTTATATCGGTCCTTTGTTTCGAAAGTTCCTTTTAAGAAAGATTATCCTTGTCTTTGTTTATGTTTCGGATTGGAACAAATCACTATAATTCGTCCACGCCTACGAATCAGTCGACATTTTTCACAAATTTTACGAACGGAAGCCCTTATTTTCATATTTCTGATTCTCCACTTTAAAATTCTTAATCTATTCCTTAAAATCCTTGAAAGAAAAAAATCTATTTAATTTTTTAACTTTGAATTGTCTCCTCATGGGGCAAATGTTCGAAAAAATACTTAATCATTTGAATCTTTGTTGCGAAGTCTATAAATTATACGTCCTTTAGTTGAATCATAACGACTTACTTCAATTTTGACTCTATCCCCTGGTAGTATACGTATAACACTGCGTCGAATCTTACCTGAAACATAACCTAGAATTATATCCTCATTATCTAAACGGACTCGGAACATACCATTGGGAAGCGATTCCGTAATTAAACCCTCATGAATCAATTTTTGTTCTTTCATTTCGGGTATCCTCTTTTTGAAGTATCCAGTAAAGGCATAGTAGCCATATAACCCATTTTTATTCTCTTTTTCACGGATACGAAATTAGAGACCAAATTAGGATAAAAGATTACAATATATAACACAAGGGTTCTCCCCCAATTTTTTGTAGTCGGGCTTCTCGATCCGTCATTATACCTCTAGAAGTGGAAAGAATAGTAATACCCATTCCACCCAAAATTTTAGGAATTCGTGGATAGTTACAATATATTCGTAGACCAGGTCGGCTGATGCGTTTTAAAATAGTTTTATGTATCCCTTTCCCAGCCCTTTTATGTGGGAGGGTTGAAACCAAGAAATATTTGTTATGTTCCCGATGTTTTCTAACGTTTTCAATAAAACCCTCTTTTAGGAGTATTTTAACAATGTTTTCAGTCATCTTAGTAGATGTTATTCGAACCGTTTCCTTTTTATCCATGTCAGCATTTCTTATCGAAGTTATTATATCAGCAATAGTGTCTCTACTCATGATAAACTAGAATTTTTGTTGTCCTTTTATTTTGATATCATCAACATATTTTTTATCCATTATTAAAAATATATACTTGAGACACAATCCACTAATGGATTGATCTATTTCCGATCAGTCCATTTCCGATATTCTATCATAATTTTATTATAATACTTCAGGGGCTAATGAAACTATTTTAGTGAAATTCAACTGTCTCAATTCTCGAGCAATTGCACCAAAAACTCGAGTTCCTTTTGGATTTCCTTCTTGATCAATAATAACTGCTGCATTGTCATCATATCGTATTATAATACCGTTGTCACGTTTGAGTTCTTTACGTGTACGTACAATTACGGCTCTAATTATTTCTGATCTTTCCAGAGGCATATTGGGCACAGCCTCTTTAATTACAGCAACAATAACGTCACCAATATGAGCATATTGGCGATTACTAGCTCCTAAGATCCGAATACACATTAATTGTCGAGCCCCACTATTATCCGCTACATTCAAAAGGGTTTGAGGTTGAATCATATCATTTTCTGCTCTTTCAGTGTAAAGAGTGAAGGAAAAAAAGAAATATTATGTGTCTAGAAAAAAATAAGGAAATTCTTCTTATCGTTTCATATCAAATATCTCTTTAGTTATACATCCTTCTTTAGTTATACATCCTTACCGTGCAATAACAAATTGAGTTCGTATAGGCATTTTAGACGCAGCTATTGAAATAGCAGCTTTAGCTATAGTTTCTGATACTCCGCTCATTTCATAAAGTATTCGACCAGGTTTAACAACGGATACCCAATATTCGGGAGACCCCTTACCTGAACCCATACGTGTTTCTGCGGGTCTTAGTGTAACGGGTTTGTCGGGAAATATACGTATCCATATTTTTCCACCACGACGCGCGTATCGTGTCATTGCTCTTCGTCCAGCTTCTATTTGTCTAGCTGTAACCCAAGCGGGTTCAAGTGCCTGAAGAGCATATCTTCCAAAACAAATACAATTGCCTCGAGAAGATATTCCTTTCATTCTTCCCCTATGTTGTTTACGGAATCTGGTTCTTTTTGGGTTATAGTTGATGGTTGTTTCTTAATTCCATCTCTACTGCAGAACTGGACATGAGAATTTCTTCTCATCCAGCTCCTCACGAATAAGTCAATAATATTTATGGATACACATGTATTTTCAATATGGATTTGGAAATAATGTTAAATAAAATCATGGGATTTCTTATATTTTTACATATATGTATTTTTACATATATGTATTTTTGCATATATATAAAGATAAATTATGAGACTCCAGTTAGCCATATATTTATTTAGATTGTAATCAATTAGATTATAATCAATTAAATTGTAATCAATTTTTCTTTATTTATTTTTTACCTACGCAAAATGAGGGAATCTCATAAATACATAAAGAAGAATTCGCGGGCGAATATCGACTCTTTTCTGCTTCTTCATTTGTAAGGGTCAACCCATGTGATGACCGTTCAAAAAAAAAAAAAAGGGGGGTTCCTGGTTCGTTCCGCCATCCCTCCCAATAAATGATTAGAATCCTTTTTCAATGGAATCTTATACAGTCACGGGTTCCGTCGTTCCTATAGCTTCTCCGTTAATGATTAGGTCTGAACTCCGCAATGGAGCTACCAACTAAATTAGTTTCTGAGTCAATCTTCTCAGTTTCGATTAACTCGGGCTCTTTACTTTGTTTTTATATCACAGTATTGATGCTTTATTACATTGCTTTTTATACGATGATTCATAGACCATACATATTGGAATAATATTCCATTATATCATTGATATTTTCTTTTCTTCTTTCTATCATCTTCCCATTTATCCGCACCCCTTTATTTTTACTTCATAAACTTTCGTCATTTAATTGGATTTTTTGTAATCCTATATTTTATAAAATAAAATTGCAGTTGCTACAACTACATGATCAATACATCATATAGTGACTGCTTTGCGGGATCTCGACAATACGAAGCAATAAGTTAATTATTAGTCCATAGTTCCATAGTGTAGGGTTTCTTTTTTTTGAATACCAACTCTAAAGAAAAAACTAACGAGTCACACACTAAGCATAGCAAATGAAATGTTTAATTGAATTTTTATGCAACCTTATAGAAATAAAATTAGTATTTATTGTGTGTTTTTGATTGAACGAAAAGAAATTCTCATTTTTCATTTTTTGTTCTATCACAGGGTGAAATAGCAAGAGGAAAAAAATGATCTATTATTAGACTATTCGTCGTCTACAAATATCCAAATTTTTATACCTAAGGCTCCATATATAGTTCGAACTGTATAGGAACAATAATCAATTTTAGCGCGAATAGTTTGTAGGGGAACTCTGCCTTCTCTAATCCACTCGACACGTGCAATTTCTTTTCCGTCGATACGTCCCGAAATTTGTATTTGAATTCCTTTTGTATCCGTTTGCTCAGTTAATTCAATAGCTTTTTTCATTGCTTTTCGAAAGGAAACTCTATTTTTTAGTTGTAAAGCTATATATTCTGCAAGAATATTAGGTTGTCCATAGGGTTTTTCCACTCTTGTGATAGCAATGTTGAGTCTTCGAGTTACAGAATTTAACTCTTTTTGTACATTCATTTGTAATTCCTCAATCCCTCGCGTTCGACCCTCCATTAATAAATTCGGGAATCCAATATGAATTATGACTTGAATCAAGTCAACCCTTTTTTGAATTGCTATACGTGCAATTCCTTCGGAACCAGAGGGTATTCTCATATTTTTTTTTACATAATTCTTGATACAATTTCGTATTTTTTCATCTTCCTGTAGATCCGCAGAAAAACTTTTGGGTTGTGCGAACCAAAAGGAATGATGGCTTTGGGTTGTACCAAGTCTAAAACCAAGTGGATTTATTTTTTGTCCCATATTTTTCTATTATATTATCTTTCGATCCATATGTTATTTTTTTTTATATGAATCTAGATCTTAGATTCATATAAAAATTATTTAGATTTATCTTTCAATACAATTGTTATATGACAAGTGGATCTTTTTATTGCATAACTACGTCCTCGAGCCCGGGGTTTTAGCTTTTTTACAATAACACCCCCATTGACTTCGGCTTTACTAATAAATAAATCCGCTTCGTTCAAACCCATATTGTGACTAGCATTTGCTGCTGCGGAATAAACCAATTTTAAAATGGGATAAGATGCTCGATAAGGCATAAATTCAAGTATCATAAGTGTTTCTTCATAGGAACGTCCGCGAATTTGATCAATGACCCTTCGGGCTTTGAAAACGGACATATGTATATGTTGAGCTAAAACTTTGACTTCTGTACGCGATCCCTTCCAGGTCTTCTTTATCATAAGGTTACCCCCCATCAATGAATGATGAGCAATTAATTATTCTATTTTTACTTATTTTACTAAAATCTCAAATCTATATCGATCTAAAATCCATATATCATTATATTACTTTTAATTTAACATATTATTTAAAGTTTTTTCATTTTAATATATGGAGTTCCTTATAGTTATTGTTAGTTTTTTTTTTATATTTATTTATATTTATTTATATTTTATTTATATATAATTATATATAAATAAAATATAAATAATAGAAAAAAAGTATAATGGAAAAAAAGAAATTTAATAAAAAATTTAAAAAATTAACGACGAGATTTATTATCATTTTTCGCATGTTTACCAAAAGTTCGAGTAGGTACGAATTCCCCCAACTTATGACCCACCATACGATCCGTTATATAAATGGGTAAATGCTCCTTTCCATTATGAATGGCAATTGTATGGCCAATCATTGTAGGTATAACGGTAGATGCTCTAGACCAAGTTACTATTATTTCTTTTTCCTCCTTCATATTGAGTTTTTCAATTTTTGCCAATAAATGATTAGCAACAAAGGGATTTTTTTTTAGTGAACGTGTCATAACTGATAACTCCTTTTTTTTTAGCGTTAGCATTTTTTTGCGGATGTAGCCAAGTGGATCAAGGCGGTGGATTGTGAATCCACCATGCGCGGGTTCAATTCCCGTCGTTCGCCCAATTCTAAAATTGCAAATATTCCTATTTACGACGACGAAGAATAAAACTATCACTATATTTTTTTCTTTTCCTACTTCTTTTTCCAAGTGTAGGATAACCCCAAGGGGTCATGGGTTTTTTTCTACCAATTGGGGCTTTCCCCTCACCGCCCCCGTGGGGATGGTCCACAGGGTTCATAACTACTCCTCTTACTATAGGACGCCTACCTAGCCAACACTTAGATCCGGCTTTACCCAAAATTTTTTGGTTTACCCCAACATTACCTACTTGTCCGACTGTTGCTAAGCAGTTTTTGGATATCAAACGGACCTCCCCAGATGGTAATCTTAATGTGGCCGATTTACCCTCTTTTGCAACCAGTTTCGCTACAGCACCTGCCGCTCTAGCTAATTGTCCTCCCTTTCCAGGTGTGATTTCTATGTTATGTATGGCCGTGCCTAAGGGCATATCGGTTGAAGTAGATTTTTCTTTTTTATCAATAAAAACCCCTTCCCAAACTGTACAAGCTTCTTCCAAAGCATACGGCTTTCTAGATGTATATGATGATATCTAGACAGATGGATCTTATATAAATCGTATGATGAAGTACCATATGAGTGGATATATAGGAATCCAAATCTGCCGAATCGCTCATGTTATGATCTTCCACATCCTAGGTCTCCCTGTTCCGTCATCTGGCTTATGTTCTTCATGTAGCATTCAGACCGAATGACTCTATGAAATTACGTCGATACTTCCACATATTACGGGTAACGTAGGAGACATCTCGATTTTTCCCCGGGGGATCCTTATAATTACCACTGCTTAGCTTTCAATTCGCCTCTGACCATCAAATTAAATGTGAATAACCCGTCTTCCTCTCTTTGAAACAAGGGGCGCTTCCGGTTCTGTCCGTGCTTCAAACAATTGGGTCTTCTCCATATTACCATATCTCTAGAGTCAATAATTTTCTATGAAGAACTACTGAACTCAATCACTTGCTGCCGTTACTCAACAGTTTTCTGTTGAGGTCTATCCCGTAAAGGTACTCAAATTGGATCAGTGATCGATTTCTAGGTTTCGTCGTAAACCTAATTGGTTACTTCCAATTACGTAAATCCATAGTTCAAACCGCACTCAAAGGTAGGGCATTTCCCATTGATATAGGAACTTCTGTACCAGAAACAATGGTATCTCCAATTATAGCCCCTCTGGGATGTAAAATATATCTCTTCTCACCATCCCCATAGTGTATGAGACAAATGTATGCATTTCGATTAGGGTCGTATTCTATGGTTACGATTCTACCGGATATGTCTTTTTCATTCCGTCGAAAATCAATTTTACGGTATAGACGCTTATGACCTCCCCCTCTATGCCCTGAGGTAATGATTCCTCTGGCATTACGACCTTTACCACAATGATGCTGTCCATAGATCAAATTATTTCGTGGATTGGATTTCACTTGACTGTCTACGGCTCCGTTGCGTGTGCTCGGGGTAGAAGTTTTGTATAAATGTATCGCCATGTTAATGTTATTAAGTATTTTACTTTAAGTTCTTTTCTCTATAAGAGGTGGAATAGAATAACCCGGTTGAAGCGTAATGATCATACGTTTGTAATTGTAATGCATTGTATGTCCCATAATAGGTCCCATTCTTCTACTCTTTCCAGGGAGTCGATGACTATTCATAGCTATTACCTTGACACCAAAGAAGAGCTCAACCCAATGCTTTATTTCTGTCCTAGTTGATCCTGATTCGACATTAGAAGTATATTGATTGTTCTCCAATAACCGAATACTTTTTTCTGTAAATACTGCATATTTGATTCCATCCATAAACCAATTTTCTTCCCTATGAGTTCCAGTATCGATAAGAATTCTAGTTCTTATTGTTCATATGTTATGTATGAATATACCATACCAATTCGTTATGTATGGATGATGAGATTCTATTGATATGATACAGAGCCGATTCCAATAGACTTATTGAACGTTCCCATTGGTGTGCATCCAGCAGGAATTGAACCTACGAATTTGCCAATTATGAGTTGGGCGCTTTAACCATTCAGCCATGGATGCTTAACAGGGATCATCGTACATCGTGAATAACCAAATTCCAATTGAAATGAAATCTTTAGGAGGAATCAATGAAACGACATCAATTCAAATCCTGGATCTTCGAATTGAGAGAGATATTGAGAGAGATCAAGAATTCTCACTATTTCTTAGATTCATGGAGAAAATTAGATTCCGTGGGATCTTTCACTCACATTTTTTTCCACCAAGAACGTTTTATGAAACTCTTTGACCCCCGAATTTGGAGTATCCTACTTTCACGCGATTCACAGGGTTCAACAAGCAATCGATATTTCACGATCAAAGGTGTAGTACTGCTTATAGTAGCGGTCCTTATATCTCGTATTAACAATCGAAAGATGGTCGAAAGAAAAAATCTCTATTTGATGGGGCTTCTTCCTATACCTATGAATTCCATTGGACCCAGAAATGAGACATTGGAAGAATCTTTTTGGTCTTCCAATATCAATAGGTTGATTGTTTCGCTCCTGTATCTTCCAAAAGGGAAAAAGATTTCTGAGAGTTGTTTCATGGATCCGCAAGAGAGTACTTGGGTTCTCCCAATAAAGAAAATAAATCAAAAGTGTACCATGCCTGAATCTAACCGGGGTTCGCGGTGGTGGAGGAACCGGATCGGAAAAAAGAGGGATTCTAGTTGTAAAATATCCAATGAAACCGTAGCTGGAATTGAGATCTCATTCAAAGAGAAAGATAGCAAATATCAATATATGGAGTTTCTTTTTTTATCCTATACGGATGATACGATCCGCAAGGACCATGATTGGGAATTGTTTGATCGTCTTTCTCTGAGGAAGAAGCGAAACATAATCAACTTGAATTCGGGACAGCTATTTGAAATCTTAGGGAAACACTTGATTTGTTATCTCATGCCTGCTTTTCGTGAAAAAAGACCAATCGAGGGGGAGGGTTTCTTCAAACAACAAGGAGCGGAGGCAACTCTTCAATCAAATGATATTGAGCATGTTTCCCATCTCTTCTCGAGAAACAAGTGGGGTATTTCTTTGCAAAATGGTGCTCAATTTCCTATGTGGCAATTCCGCCAAGATCTTTTCGTTAGCTGGGGCAAGAATCAGCACGAATCGGATTTTTTGAGGAACGTATCGAGAGAGAATTTGATTTGGTTAGACAATGTGTGGTTGGTAAACAAGGATCCTTTTTTTAGCAAGGTACGGAATATATCGTCAAATATTCAATATGATTCCACAAGATCCATTTTCGTTCAAATAAAGGATTCTAGCCAATTGAAAGGATCTTCAGAATTTCTTGGAAATCCTACAAGATCAATTCGTTCTTTTTTCTCTGACAAATGGTCAGAACTTCATCTGGGTTCGAATCCTACTGAGGGGTCCACTAGAGATCAGAAATTTGTGAAGAAAAAACAAGATGTTTCTTTTGTCCTTTTCAGGCGATCGGAAAATCAAGAAATGGTTGATATATTCAAGATAATTACGTATTTACAAAATACCGTCTCAATTCATCCTATTTCATCAGATCCGGGATGTGATATGGTTCCGAAGGATGAACCACAAGATATAGACAGTTCCAATAAGATTGCATTCTTGAACAAAAATGCATTTTTGGGTTTATTTCATCTATTCCATGACCGGAACAAAGGGGGATACATGTTACGCCACAATTTGGAATCAGAAGAGAGATTTCAAGAAATGGCAGATCTATTCACTCTATCAATAACCGAGCCGGATCTGGTGTATCATAAGGGATTCCCCTTTTCTATTGACGTTGACGGATTGGATCAAAAAAAATTCTTGAATGGGTCCAGAGATGAATCGAAAAAGAAATCCTTCAACATAATGGAGGGAGTCAATCAATATAGATTGATCCGAAATCTGATTCAAATCCAATATAGCATCTGTGGGTACATAAGAAATGTATCAAATCGATTCTTTTTAATTTTAATGAATAGACCCGATCGCAGTTTCCAATACGGAATTCAAAGGGATCAAATAGGAAATGATACTCTGAATTATATAACTATAATGAAATATACGATCAACCAACATTTATCGAATTTGAAAAAGAGTCAGAAGAAATGGTTTCATCCTCTTATTTCTCGAACCGAGAGATCCATGAATCGGGATCCTGATGCATATAGATACAAATGGTCCAATAGGAGCAAGAATTTCCAGGAACTTTTGGAACATTTCGTTTCTGAACAGAAGAACCGTTTTCAAGTAGTGTTTGATCGATTACGTATTAATCAATATTCGATTGATTGGTCCGAGGCTATCGACAAAGAAGATTTGTCTAAGTCACTTCGTTTCTTTTTGTCCAAGTCAGTTCTCTTTTTGTCCAAGTCAGTTCCTTTTTTCTTTGTGAGTATCGGGAATATCCCTATTCATAGGTCCGAGATCCATATCTATGAATTGAAAGGCCCGAATGATCAACTCTGCAATCCATTATTAGAATCCCTAGGTGTTCAAATCGTT